TCGGGTCTATTCAATCAATATAACAAGAATGTATAATAAGCAAACTTGATCCCGTGTTTGTTAGTAGAGTTCTAAGAAAAACCGCCTGATTGAAGGTAATGTCAGAATTTTCTATTTCTAGATATAATTCCTTCATCTATTCACTTGATCTTTTTTCTCTCCATCTTATATCAATACGATAGATTTTTGTCGTTATAGAACATGGGATTCTGCAGGAGCAATAAAAAATAGGTATGAATAGAACAAGATAAAGGGGCAGTAGTAGAGAAAGTTATACAAAGCTATATACGAGTCATCCCCCCCTCGTTTTTTGTATTTCATTGATTGAATTTGAATTTCGTTTGATTAAGACGAAGTTCCGTAAAAACCTCTGCTTTCTTTGAAATATCATGAACAGTTCCTGTAGGTTGAGCTCCTTTTTCAAGGAAATATAGAATAGCAGGAACATTTGAATAAGTTTGATTCTTTATCGGATCATAAAAACCCACTTTCCGAATATCTCTTCCTTCTCTTCGGGATCGAGCATCAATTGCAACGATTCGATAGACGGCTCATTGGGATAGATGTAGGTGAACAATACCCCCCCCCCCTAGAAACGTATAAGAAGTTTTCTCCTCGTACGGCTCGAGCAAAATGATTCAAAGTTATGTCGATGTATAGAGTTCCAATGGCAAATAGATCTATAAAATCATCAAATTCATTAGACTATGATTTAAGTCCTTTTTTTTGTTCTTCTTTCCCAAAAAATCAAAAAATCATTCGTACTCATAACTCAAGTTGGATAACTATCAAATAGCTCAAAGGACAACCTTTAAGCATTTCATTTATTGAGCGGTCTCTAACCCCCCTTTTTTGTCTCGTTTAAAATCTATTGTATTCGTCATTCTGATCCTAATCCTAGTTTTTGAGACAATTGAAAACGGCGTTTCCTTGTTCCGGGATCCTTTATTTCTATTTTAAATCATTGGGTTTAGACATTACTTCGATGATCCTTAATCCTTTCAAAATGGCAGCAACATACCTTTTTTTTGTGATTTATTTTTATCAAAGAATCATACGAACGGTTGATTCCCGCACGATACACTTTTGATCGAAAGTGTTCTACAAATTCCAACAAATTTTCTTTTTGGATTTGAAACTTGCTTGAATTGTATCCTTTCGATTTCTACATCGAAGATATACTTACAAAGTATTTCCAACTTATTGATTGGCACTAACCCTAGATCCTTGCCCCTGAGAAATGAATCAATACTTTCTTCTCGAGCTCCATCATGTACTATTTACATTACAACCCAACAAAAAAAAGAAAAGAGGGGTTCTAGTGGAGCAGAACAAACGATGTCGAGCCAAGAGCACCTTCATTCCTATCTAACTATATAATTTTAATATAAAAAATAAAAAATGGTGGGTGTAAAAATCCACAACTGATCATGTCCTTCAAGTCGCACGTTGCTTTCTACCACATCGTTTCAAACGAAGTTTTACCATAACATTCCTCTAGTTTGGAGCCGGTATGTAATTGATTCAATTATGGAACCATGAATAGTCATTGTTTTAGTCGGTACATAATAATCTATACTTTTTTCTTTTTTTTATGGATGTGTAGATATTTTTCTGAAGATGTCTCAGCAAGAATTCAACTTAACCCCGTATTTTATTCTATGAATAAAACATTTTTTTATTCTATTTTCTTATTCTATTTTATTATATCTCTTTATATCTAAAAAATTATCTATTTATAAAATAAAATTACATATAAATATAGAATTAGATATTCTAATATCTATAATTTATTTATAATCTATAAATATTAATCAAATATAAAATAAATGAGTTATTTTTGAATCTGCATCTTCAAGTGACACAATAGGATAGATTCACCAATCCAATACTTCTTCAAGTACGAAAGACTAATCTAATAATAAATAATTACAAATATTTAATTGAAAAAATTGACTACTTCGACATCATTACATCATTATTTGAGTTGAATAAAGTGTTACAAACAATAAAAACCTCATTTGAGCCTTATAAGAAAGAGAGATAAATCCATGTTTCATTTTGAACTGAACCAACAATGATTTACAGCAAATAGATAGATCAAAAATAAATCCAATTTCTCGTCGTTTTTTTTTCGTGAAGAAGATTTAGATTGTTATTCTTTCATATGATTGATAAAATAAGAACCGAAAGAATAGGAGATTTCTGTATCTTAGACTGAACAATTGTTACTGGAAGTAATTATGGATATTCTATGTTAAATATTTGAATTTAATAAATTTAAAAGATCATAAATCTTTTTCACGAAAATTGAAACCTCGTTGTCGCTGAAATAGAACGATAACAAATACATACATCTAAAAATTTCCTTCCTCATTTTTTAGGTATTTTGTTATATTTTGTTTGACTTGAGGTTCAGTAATCTTTCTGTAATTTTTACATAAGAATCTTTCCATAAAGTAATCAGTAAATATAATGTATGAATTGCCCCGTCTCAATTGTTACATAGATTTACAATATTAGATTTACAATAATTTATTAGATCCAAAGACGAAATACCTAAAACTGAGGTTCAAAGAAAATGGATCTGTTACATATGTAACTTGATTGTTTGTTAATGAGATTTGTACAGACACGGATATTGAAATTGATACCTTCCACTACTGATCTATTTCACGAATAATATGGGATTATGAATCATAAATAAAAAAAAAAAGATCCTCTTTTACGGGATGCTAGACTATCTTGTCTAGGTACAAAGCCAAACGAAACGGGTCTTTGTTCCTATTTGTAGTTTCCCCTAACCTAGCCTTAAGAGACTTACTCCCATTAATTGAATTCCATTAGTACCAAGAAAACCCTCTTGTTTATTTTATAATAAAATAATCTACAGAGAATTAATAATTAGGCTACCTCATTTAAGGGATAGGAAATAATAGATAGGGAATAAATAATAGATAGGGAATATAGAGGCTTTTCTTTCGGATTTCGATCTAGAATGCATCGTTGATAATTCAAATGGATATGAGATGTAAGGTTTTTCGAAGTAACTAACCTTCAATATGAAGGGGATGGGCATAGAATGAAAGGTCCCTCCGACTTTTTTTGACAAACTCTTGTAATCATGATCTATGTTCCCTGACTCACAAATAGATTCAGGTACATCTACATGTCATTTGCACTTGATTGAGCTTGTAAAAAAGATATGATTCAGAGAAGAATAAGAATGATTAAAAATCAAAAATCAGAAACAATAATAGAATTACATTTTATCCAATATTAGACTCTTAAACATAAGATTAAAAAAAAAAGCAATCTTTATTCTGATATAATTGGTATGCTCTGGGACGGAAGGATTCGAACCTCCGAATAGCGGGACCAAAACCCGTTGCCTTACCACTTGGCCACGCCCCATTTAGATTTCTAGTCGCCACTAATAAACACTAATATTGTTATTAGTCGTTCGTCAATTCCAGTCCAACTATTTATGGAATAGATTAGATTGTTGCTAGGATTTTGACACGTGTAGACATAGAATTAAACTGAATTTATTGATCATTACATATAATTCAATTAAGATATTTATGAAAGTATGATTTCTTCTATTCTCTTTTGAGACTTGAAGTATTCTTGATTGGGTGAGTTAAAAGAAAAAGAAGGATTTTTTGGTCTACCCTACTTTATTCTTTTTTCCCTTATATCAATACCATATCAATAACTCAATCAAAATTCAATTATCTCCAAGAACAAAATGTTTGTTATGCTTAATATCTTTAGTTTGATCTGTATCTGTCTTAATTCTGCCCTTTATTCGAGTAATTTTTTCTTCGCCAAATTGCCCGAAGCCTATGCTTTTTTGAATCCAATCGTAGATGTTATGCCAGTCATACCTGTGCTCTTTTTTCTCTTAGCCTTTGTTTGGCAAGCCGCTGTAAGTTTTCGATGAAATATTTAATATTGCCCTAGAAAAATTCATGATTTCTTCGAGAAAAAAAAAAAAAAAAATTCTAACAATTGATAAGATTAGAAAAATCTTAGATTATGAACCCTCAATTAAAACATTGAAAGTAAAAGTATCGGATAGTCGCGATAAATCTGTATCACCTCATTCTAACCCTTTCCTTTTTCTAACCCTTTCCTTTTTCCAGTGAAAGGCACTATTAGGGTCCCCCACAATATCTAATTGTGGGTATGAAAGAAAATTTTGGCAATGAAAGACTCTTAATTACAAATTATTTTCTGAAAATTCTTTTCCATTTCTAGAAACTACTTCTCATGTCTTGGTGTCAAAATAGGAGTCAAAATAGGATATGTGATATAAAAATGGAGAATCTATTCTCTTTTTCCCCAAAAATGATCTTGGAGATTGTGTAATGCTTACTCTCAAACTCTTCGTTTACACAGTAGTGATATTCTTTGTTTCTCTCTTCATCTTCGGATTCCTATCTAATGATCCGGGACGTAATCCTGGGCGTGAAGAATAAAAAATAAAGGCATTTTCTTTACGTGATTTTAAAATTTTCTTCGGATTTTATCTATTCCACACTTTTAACTATGAAAAAAGAAAAAAGGTTCGAGAAATTCGAAAGATAAATAAAATATCAATTCATCAATGGAAACGGAAAGAGAGGGATTCGAACCCTCGGTACGACTAACTCGTACAACGGATTAGCAATCCGCCGCTTTAGTCCACTCAGCCATCTCTCCCACACATAAAGTAAAGATTGAAAAAGTCTTTCTTTATCTTTCTTTATTATTTTTTTATCTCTTTTTATTATATAGATATATACAACTTTTATCAGCAATTCCAATTCCATTAAGATAAAGTAAGGGCTCGAAAAATATATTTCCAATAGAAATATAGAAAAAAAAGAATATTTCTTTGAGTTTGGTCAAAAGGGCCTTTTTATTTTATTCCCACGGCCCGGATAGGTACTGACCTATACGGGCCCTTTTTTGTTCCAATGAATCATAGATATAAAAAAATTTATCTACAAAAA